CAGTTAGTTACTTTTTTTATTACAAATAAAAATACAATTCTCTCATCAAATATGAATACTAGATTGGGGTTTTACAAAGCCCCTTATCGGATTTGAACCGATGACTTACGCCTTACCATGGCGTTACTCTACCACTGAGTTAAAAGGGCCTTTTTTCGTTAATTCCGGAATTATTCACTATGTGGATAAAATATCTATATGTACATATATTATAAACATAAGTATATATGCATTAAGTACGTGCAGTAGATACATAGTGTCTAGCGGCTCATTGTTGAATAATAAAATGGATTTCCCTAGGAAGTCTAGGAGAAAATGCAATGAATTGTTTCAAGACCGACTCGAATTGCTTTTTTCTTTTATTGAATTGATCCCACCAGAACAAAATTCACTTGATTGATACATGTACATACATCTAGCAATTCAACAGAAAATTCAAGATATTTCATCGAATCATGGAATGAAGAGATTCCACTTGTCTCCTGAACGAAATTCGTGGAGAAAAAATCCTCCTCTTCCTTATTATTTCGATTTTTTGTATTTATTACTTTTTTGCTTTTTTATTTAGAAATTTCTAAATAAAATTCGAAATACTAAATAATCTAAACTAAAATAATCGAAATAAATTCAATTGAAATAATGAAATAATTCAAAAAAAAAAATACTACTACTAGATTTCTAATGTCGATTCTAATGAATAATTCGTCAATGACGAATAAAAAACAATTCTATGCAATTCTGAAAGGGGGAAAGATCCGTCGGATAGAATCATTCGATTATATTGACAATTTCAAAAAACTGATCATACTATGATCATAGTATGATGGCCGTTGGTCAAGCAGGCCCCCATCGTCTAGTGGTTTAGGACATCTCTCTTTCAAGGAGGCAGCGGGGATTCGAATTCCCCTGGGGGTAGGGTACTACGAAAGGAAGTTGATCATGGATTACCAATAAGTCGAAAATTGATTCTTCCTGGGTCGATGCCCGAGCGGTTAATGGGGACGGACTGTAAATTCGTTGGCAATATGTCTACGCTGGTTCAAATCCAGCTCGGCCCAATAATTCGCCAATCCGCCATGAGATGATATAACCCCCTTTGTACTTCAGAAATACCCGATCCGGAGATCAAAACGAATCAAATTTTCTGCTAGATCCCGTATTTCCCTGGGATTGTAGTTCAATTGGTCAGAGCACCGCCCTGTCAAGGCGGAAGCTGCGGGTTCGAGCCCCGTCAGTCCCGACGGATCCAATAAATATATCAAAAAATCTCTCCCTTTTTATGAAGGGGACCGGGGGAAGAATTCCATTGTCAAAGCAAAGGGGAAATCCTTATTTCTTTTTTCATTTAGCTTTTATTGTTTGTTTGGGTTTGTAACTATGTGACGACTGGAAGTGGAAGAGCTATTTGATGAGACTTCATCAGATGATTGTACAATAAGGAACTAGATAGATTAGAGAGAAAAAAAGAACAGATAATAAAAAATGATAAATAAATAAAGGAATTTTGGATTAGGTCAGCAATCCAAGTTTGGGGCGGTATGGATAAAAGAACTTCCTATGTTATACTATTCAATTCTCGACGACGAATTGATTTGATAGTTCAGATATTGTTATTCATGATATTGATCTGATTCAAGATCATCGAGAGGTAATATTCATTCATTGAATTTACAGGCCAAAGATTTATCATCTCTATGGGATTAAATCCCGAGTTATTGCGAAGTAAAAAACCGATGAGATTATGGAAGTAAATATTCTTGCATTTATTGCTACTGCACTATTTATTCTAGTTCCTACCGCTTTTCTACTTATCATTTATGTAAAAACAGTCAGTCAAAACGATTAATTATTAACTAATTTGAATGAAACTTGACTTCTGAGTTCTTAGCCAAAATTGCCGAAATAAAATGAAAAAGATTCCAATTTTATGTCTTAAATGAAATGAGTGGACTAGAATCGGCAGTATTCTAATAGATAGATAGTATGGTAGAAAGATTCATCTATTTCTTTCTACCATACTATTTATTAGTTAGATTGTTGTTATAAAGCTGCCCCCTGGAAGAAAATAAAGATAGAGGCTGCATTTGATATGGATCTATATATCAATCTACAATATTATCTTGATATATGTGAATATCAATCCCATATATGGGATTGACATAGCATCCAATTCCATTTATTTGTTATATCTATTTGTTCTGATCAATCGGAATTATTCCTATGTCTTATAGTTTGAATTACTCTATTTTTGATTTCCAATAGGAATCTCGGTATCTATTGAGAGAATCAAATCAATGAAGCAAAAGCGATAGATATAGGCATATTCAAAAAATCACGTAGTAATCTTTTTTTTTAACATTCCCAAGAAGTAAACCATTGACAGTAGTTCCACGGGCATCGAAAAGGAAGAGTAAACCTCAATGATTTTTAACGCCTGAACCATGATATGAAATAAGTCGATAAAGTCTAAATCCAATTTCAAAAATTCGAAAGCGGTAAATGCGCAATATGTGACTCACCTGACGATCTTATTCTACATAGTATCTCGTTAGACAACCACTATGTTTATATCCTTTCTTTCTCATACAAAGTGCGTATACACTTAACAAAACCACTTCTTCTTTGAACAGTAAAGAGAGAAACAAATAAAATAAAAAAAGGGTCCGGCCCTCCTCAGTATCACCTAGGAAGAGGCCGTTGATTGGAATAGCCAAATTTAGGAAGAATTAGCTTCGAATAAATTTCCCGGGATCCTCTTCCTTTCGAACTACAAACATGGGAATCATTGAAATAGCTTTTTGATTGAAAGAGGATGATTCCTATAATACATTACTCCAGTCGAGTCCAATGGAATTTCAAAATGAAGATATTTTTAGTTTGTTCCAAACGTGTTGCAGAACCGTCTAGAAAGCAATTGATATTAATACAATTTGCTTCCTTAACTCAATTAGTAGGACCCCTAGAGTCCACTCCTTCCCCACACTACGAGTGAAAGGGAAAAAGTAAAGACTACCATTAAAGCAGCCCAAGCAAGACTTACTATATCCATATGAATTATGTCCCCTATCTCTATAAATATAAAGGAATTGTTCCCTTATTCCTCACTAATAATAGTAGAATCAATGGCGCAGAGTCAAAAAGAACGAAACCTATTAATAAACCAATCCAATAAATTCGCTCATTTTAGAAGAAATTCCTATATGATTTATAATCGGGAAAGGTTAAACCCAAGCAAAATCCGCAGTAACATCTCAAGGGAATGTTACTAATGGAACATGTAGGAATAATAGGTCCTATTCTTTTTTTGTTGACCCTCATTTCAATTGATTGGATGCTTGAGCACGGAGATATTTTCGTGAGTTCCTCGTATCTAATAAAGTATCTTCCGCCCCCTTCCACAACTATTTCGATTTCCTATCTGGCTCTCCAATCTAATTCAAGGTCCAGTCATTATACAATGGATTAATAATATAAAATTTTGATTTGTAGTAGAAGGCAATTGCGAAGTCTTGATAGCCCCTCTAGCATTCGAATATTTACTTGAAAGCTAAGCCTAAATATGCAATGCAAGGATATTTACAATTTTTTAGAAAAACACCCAGACCAGGTGTTTAGAATCAAACAAGTATCAACAGTCTGCTTTCTCTGCTTCTGCTGGCGAATCATTCGGCGGGTTATATCAACAGAAGAAAAAAAGAGATTTCCAGTTTTTTGTTGATCAGGCGACACCCGGATTTGAACTGGGGAAAAAAGGATTTGCAGTCCTCTGCCTTACCACTCGGCCATGTCGCCAAAATGCTACAAATACAAAATAGATGAAAACTTTCCCGGATTACTGAACTGCTTTTTTATTGTACTTGCACCTTGAGTTCTGTTTTCCTTAATTTTTCCTAAAAGTCAAAGAAATCCTAATCCTTCTTCCCTTTTGGTTGGGTTTGATTCATCCTTTCAATTTCGATTGAGTCTATCTCAAAATTCATAATGTTCAAAACTTTCTCTTACCTTTCTATTGAAAAATCAAATGTGGATTTTCAGTCGCAAAATACAAAATTCAACTTTATGAAAATAGGACCCATTAACTATTGACTTAGAATGCATGAATGATTCTTGGATTTGAATCTCCAAATTTTGGTTTCCTAATGACATAAGAAAATACAACTTGATATATGATATAGAACTAATCAGTATGGATTTTTTCTTGGATTTTTGGAATCAAAAAATCCCTCTCAATTTTCATTATTAATAATAATTATAACAACAATTATGAGTATATGTAAACCCCCCAAGATAAATTGTTAGACGGATATATATTATTTATATATGTTCCCGATATAGAATTATCAGATATCAGAAAAGTATAATACTTCAATTTGAATTTTGAATTGAATAGAAAATGGAAATTCTGTTTTCGGAGAGCACAACCTGTGTTGCCCCGAATAGAACATAGAACGACAATAAAACAATAGACAATAAAACAATAAAAAAGAAGAAAGATAGATATTCTAGATATCTCCACACGTGTTTAAGCCATACAAACCTTCTTTTCTTATACACTTCACAATCGTATTCTACTCAAAAATCCGTAAACAAAATCTCTCTCTTCTCTGCGAATCATTTTTTGAACAATGAAATCCATAACATAAAAGGGGGTTAAATGCTAAAAAAACGATTCGAATTCTATATATTCTTTCTGATTTTTATGCCTTTATATCAACGAAAAGATCAAATGTCCAATCCATTTATTTTTCTGGTATTCAAGCAGGTTGGAATATGTATTATCATAATAATGGTAGAAATGGAATCATTTTTCGTTTTCTATTCTATACAAAATCCTATAACTTAATTAATAAGTCTAAGTAGCAGAAGTCGGTTTCTAGGGATGTTTTATCAATTTCTTTCCATTTGTATCTGTTGAAAATTCCAATTCAATTCAATTTAAGTAGAAAATTCTCTTTCTTCCTCCGTTCATACGTATTTCATACATTCCAGATATGGAGTTG